TTTTTTTCATACTTCATAAAAAAGAAAAAGACTTACTGTCTTTAGGATCTGATGCTACACCGCTGCTCAATACCTTAGGTGATCTACTCTATTACATAAGTAGATTCCGAAGATTTATCTCATATTATGATATAAATAAACAGCTCTTGTTGTATCGGTCCAAAACCTTTCCAATTGATCTTTACGGTGCTTCCTCTATCAATTAAATCTTTTTTTATCCATAGAGTATTTAGGCATATCCAGTCTTCACTTCATATTTGATCTATGAAGTTTATTTTTTTGCTACAGCTGATAAAAAATCGTTTTGTACGATGCTTATGTAGAAAGCCCTTTTTTGTGTTTCTAGTATTTAATTGACTAGCTGTTCGTTCTTTTTTTTCTATAGTGGAGATAGTCGCACGTAATGACAGATCACAGCCATATTATTAAAAGCTTGTGGTAAAAATGGGTTTCGTTCTAATGCCCGAAAATAATATTCTAAAGCTTTGGTATGTTCCCCATTACTTGTGTGGATAAGGCCTATATTATAGAGTATATAACTTCGATCATAGGGGTCAATTTCTAGGCGCATAGCTTCATAATAATTCTGTAATGCTTCCGCATAATTTCCTTCCGATTGAGCCGACATCCGTTACGGTCGTCATTCGCTTTAACGAATGCTCCGTTTCAGAACCGTATGTGAGATTTTCATCTCATACGGCTCCTCCTTTAGGTGCATAATGAAAATAATATATGGAAAAATTTGATGTCATTATGAACTAAGCGGGGCTAATGTTTTTACAAGAAATCCCTAGCCAACCTTCTTGCAAAAGATCTTTTCTTACTACCAAGTGGGTTCATGCTAGATAAAAATAAAAAAGTAAAAGTAAACTCTAAAAATTTCTTTGTTCTCAACGCCCCTAAATTTCCAGGAATTAGCCACTTCAACAGTCTTCAATGGTTATACGGGTATCCAAAGTACGAACGAGATGGATGTTTATTGTTCCAACCATTTTAATTAGTCCCAATCCCAAAGAAGAAGAAGAAAGAAAAGGAATCATTTTGAAGAAAGTTTTCGTGTTGTTGATTTCTCGGCGTAGTGCTTCTTCCCCTATGCCTCCTATTCGTATATTGTATTAGTGTAGTAGGATTGATCTGTAATACGGGAACCATAGGTAAAAACCTTTTGCTCAATACTAGAATTCACAGTTGAAGCATCTAAGGCTGCATTAATCGTGGATACATGACAGAAGGGATTGCTTTTTTTATATTATAAACTTCACCTTCAAAAGCGTAGATTTTTTTTCAATACTCGTTTTTCTTTCTATTCCAAATCGGCGAGAAAAAAAAATAATGATAATCAAATCGCACCATCTCTGTAATAAGTAAATGCCTCCTTTTCTCCGGAAGTTGTCGGAATGACTCGTAATAAGATATCGGCTACAATTGTAAAGGTTTTATCAATAAAATTTCCATTTATACGCGATCTTGGCATAGGTAGTAATCCATTCTATAACTCTTTTTATTTCCTTTACCTTTTCTTTTGTGAGAAAATTTTCTCATAAACAAAGGAATTGTATAGTACGAACTAACATAAAAGCGGACTCATTAAAATAAAAAACCTTCTATCTACTTACAATTTTTCCGGTCAAAAAAGGTATCTATTAACCATAATCTAAAAAACGATGAATAACTCGCTATTCACCCAGGTACTCAGTCATAATCCTGGTGTCGGAGAGATGGCCGAGTGGTTGAAGGCGTAACATTGGAACTGTTATGTAGGCTTTTGTTTACCGAGGGTTCGAATCCCTCTCTTTCCGTACTTTCAACTAATTCACCAATCTTACGTGATTGACCACAATGTATCAAAAAAAAAAAAAAAGAATATATATAAAATCTACCTATATTTTATTTTTAAATAGATTCTCTATTCCTAATTTCTTTGATATGGAATATGCTGGGAAGAGCAAACAAGGGATCCAAATATCCCTACCAATCTATGATACATGAATAGGAAAAAAATTCCCCGACAAAATCCCTTACCTTGTTCCTTTTTATTTTTAATCAAAACGGAGGGCGAAGGGGAGTTGTCCGAATTCTTGTTTTTAGTTATTTTTTTTTAGTTTATTAAGTCTGTCGAGAGTAATATTCTACGACAAGCAATTCATTTATTTTCAAACCGACGCATTTCCTATCTATTATTTGATTGACTAACCCTTCATATTGGAATGTGTGAAGAGTCAGATGGTTTGGCAATTCCTCGGGGGCAGATGAATCAAGAAGATTTTGAACCAAAGTTCTAGAGTTTTGTTCATCCTTCACTGTAATAATATCTCGGGGTTTGCAGCGATAACTTGGTATATCAACTATATGACCATTAACTAAAATATGTCCATGGTTAACTAATTGGCGTGCTTGAGGAATAGTCAAAGCCATACCCAATCGAAAAAGGATGTTATCCAAACGCATTTCAAGTAATTGTAGTAAAACTTGACCTGTTGACCCCTTGGCTTTTCCGGCGATACGAACATATTTAAGTAATTGGCGTTCTGTAAGACCATAATGAAAACGCAATTTTTGTTTTTCTTCTAAACGAATACGATATTGAGATTTTTTTCCGGAGCGCGATTGGTTTCTAAGATCGCTTCCTGCCCTAGGCCTTTTACTAGTTAGTCCCGGTAAAGCCCCCAGACGGCGTATTTTTTTAAAACGAGGCCCTCGGTAACGTGACATAAAGACTCCTTTTTTTTTTTTATTGTACAAAACTAAACAAAATTAAAACTGAACTAAATGATAATGATAAATGACGTGAAATCCACTCCAATAAACTATTGGAATACAAAGAGTAAGAAGATATATTCTCTCAATATACATATTTTGTTTTATTGTATATACAATATATATAAATAAAATAAATCATAAAAATTTTCCTTTATTTTCTTGATTTATTTTGCAAAGATCTAATCCTTTTACCCAATATATATTCCTATATGGAAGTTTATATGACATAATATAAATGGATTGGTAACTCTGGGAAAAGGTGAAATAAGTTTTTTAAATCTTCTTTGATTTTGAAAATAGATTAAAAATCATGTAAAAAAACGAAAAAATATGGAAAAGCCGGCTATCGGAATCGAACCGATGACCATCGCATTACAAATGCGATGCTCTAACCTCTGAGCTAAGCGGGCTCAAATAAAAAAGCGCGTGCATACAAATTCAATAAACTACTATATCGTATCAATTAACTATTCTATTCATATTTTTCCTTATCTATTTAGAATTAATTAATCATATTCTATATATTCTAGAACAAAATATAGCTCAAATAAATAGTGACTATCATTAAATAAATAAAACATAACCTTAATTAATAGAATATAGCAATATATAGACTTTATTATTTGGATTTCATTAGTTTATAAACAAGAAAATCTTAATTAGATCAGAAATATTTTTTTTAGTTAAATGATATCTGATTTGAAATTCTTGTTTTTTTGTTCTAACCTCATGCTATTATTTTAGACTTTTTTCTAATAATATAGAATTATTCGAATTAATATTCGAAATGAATATTCGAATAGAATTTTTTAGAATTATTATAATTTAAAATCTACGAAGTAGACTTATAATCTTTTTCCGCTGCACATTGTAGAATTATAAGTTTCAATAATAATCATAAATTTCTTTTCATGGAAGTAAAAAAAAAAAAAGAATCGACCGTTCGACTATTTCTTAAAATTTAAGACAAAGATGAGAAAAGGAATAACATATATATGTTATGTAATATATAACCAACCATATTGAATTGCAAATACAAAAATGATAGAATCTTAGTTGATTAGACTAAATCAATATGGATTGGGCTAAAAAAAAAAGAAAGAAGATACCAAAGAAATAAAAAAAGTATCTATATGTAATGAATTCCGAAGTTTCGGCATAAGAAAAAGCGGAAAGACATAATAATGAGATCCTAATCTCAAAGCAAAAAGGGGATATGGCGGAATCGGTAGACGCTACGGACTTAATTGGATTGAGCCTTGGTATGGAAACCTACTAAGTGATAACTTTCAAATTCAGAGAAACCCTGGAATTAACAATGGGCAATCCTGAGCCAAATCCTGGTTTACGCGAACAAACCTGAGTTTAGAAAGCGAGAAAAAGGGATAGGTGCAGAGACTCAATGGAAGCTGTTCTAACAAATGGAGTTCACTAACTTGTGTTGATAAGGGAATCCTTCGATCCAAACTTCAAATAAAAAAGGATGAAGAAAAAAAACCTATTTTGTCTAAATATAGGTAACACAAAACGATCTCAAAAATGACGACCTGAATCTCAATTTCTATTTTTTTTTATAAAAAAAATAGAAATGTTGTGAATCAATTCGAAGTTTAAGAAAAAATCGAATATTCATTGATCAAATGATTCACTTCATAGTCTGATAGATCCTTGGTGGAACTTATTAATCGTACGAGAATAAAGATAGAGTCCCATTCTACATGTCAATACTGACAACAATGAAATTTATAGTAAGATGAAAATCCGTTGACTTTTAAAATCGTGAGGGTTCAAGTCCCTCTATCCCCAACTCTACTCCCCCAAAAAGTATGTTTGACGCCTTACCTTTTTTTAGTTATTCAAGAATTCATTATCTTTTTTCATTCATCCTACGCCTTTACAAACTATAATATCTTTTCTTATTATAGACAAGTCTTGTGGCATATATCATACACGTACAAATGAGAAAAAAAAAAATATCGATTTGAATGATTTAGAATCTATATAATTATAATTAATTTTTAATTTTAAAACTTAGAAAGTCTTCTTTTCGAAGATCCAAGAAATTCCCGGTATAAAACTTTTTTTATTTACTACTTTTTGATTTTTGAGTTTCTTTTAATTGACATAGGCCTAAGTCATCTAGTAAAATGAGGATGATACTTCGGCAATGGCCGGGATAGCTCAGTTGGTAGAGCAGAGGACTGAAAATCCTCGTGTCACCAGTTCAAATCTGGTTCCTG